ATGCTGTAAGCTCCGGCTTTGCGATATGACCCACGTTGCAATGTTCTAAGATGATGCTTCTCGAAACCGGAAGAATAAAGTTTATGCTCGACTAAGGGGAAAGAGGAAAGGAAAGAAGGTTAGCCCAGCACGGATCTGGGCTTAAGGCAAGGAGTGCACCGATAGCACTAGTCGAAGAAAGGCAGTTAGATCATAAGAAGGCGGGTAGGTAAGAATAGGAAGTTTAGAGGAGTGAAGGGGTTTAGGAGGGACTAAAACACAGCTAGCTAAGTATATTGTATTCCAATATAACAATCTAACTAGGGTTGTCAAATCTTTGACTTCTGGAAGAAGGTTTGGTAAAGCGAAATCTCTAACTTCATCTGTAAGAGAAGAAGAGTAGCTGGAAAGTTTAACTCGACTGAAGGCATTGGCGAGACTAAAAGCACTAAAAGTAAGGTAAGGGAGGTTGCCAGCTTTACTTCGCCTCCACGGCACGGAGGTCATCCAGTTAGTTTAGGAGATAAGCTCTTGGGGTGGGGAGGATAGGAAATTTAAACGAATCAGTCCGGTAGAAAAGTATGTAACTGGTACCAAGACTTTACTGCAGGTAAGCAGAAGCTAACTCGAAAATCTTTGTGGAGTTAACGTTGACCCAGTGGCTAGAAGTTCCATTTCAAATGGATTGACTAAGAGGATCTTGAGCCTGATAGGAAAGATTCCTCGCCAAGGTTCGGAGAATGCTTGAGTCAAACTATGGAAATGGTCAATCAGCCTAAAGGCTTCCTTACTGAAAGCTTATGACGCGTACTTGTACTGAAAAGCTAAAAAATCTCCTCTTATTCATCAACCAGGCTTGCTTGTCAGTCAAAGTCAAGACGAATAGAAAAAAGAAAGACTGAAAGAAGACTAACCTTACCGTGCGGACTGAAAAAGGGCCAACATTTCATTCTCCAATGGGTTGGATGCAAAGGGAGGGATTCAACCCTTTAAGCAGAAGGAATCGTCCCACCGCCTTGAGTTTTTGAATAAGGGGCCTTGGAACGGATTCACATCGTCTTCATTACAGAAGATCGATATGGTTTGTTTACTCCTGATCGGATTCTAGAGATGAACCCTCCATAGAAACCTTGTTCTAGTTTTCAAAGACCTTCTTCCTTCCATCCCTTAAGTAGACAATCCACCAATCTTTCCCATTGAGACCCTGACTGATAAGGAATCTCCCATTCCTGGAAAAAGAAAAAGAGGGTGGGTACCCTGTTGAAAAGGTCTAGTCGGATCTACTTCCGCTTTAGAATTGCTCCTTTTCTATCCTGCACTCCAATACTCGCACTAGCTGCTCTGGAGCGAACTCGGGATTGTTCCGAAGCCTTTCGCCTTAAAGGAACGTAGTCGCTTAAGCGAAGCTTTCGGTTGGAAAGGTTTACTTTGACTTTTTCGAGAGGAACAAGCAACGGGTGAGCTACCGCTTTCTTAGTTGCTTGTTCAGCTTCAAGAATAGAATAGAAATCCCCTCCAACAAGAAGAGGAGGACTGATGGTGAAGAACAAAACACACCTGTATCAGAAGCAGACATGGCAGAGGTCCAACATAAACCTCCTCACAGGCAGCCAAAGATGGGCGAGGAGAGCTAAGGAAGCGATGGCTAATAATTCAGTGGAGCAGAAAGAATAGCTGTAGCAGGAGCCTTCTCAATAGCTAAACAAAGGGATAGAAATATCTTGTCTAACTATGCTTTCTCGGGTTCTTTATTGATAGGTCTTTTTAAAGCGCTAAACCCAGGCTTTCTATTATGAGTCTGTTATGAGTTCAAGAATGGTTTAAGGACCCCCTCCCCGGGGTATTAAAGCGCCTTATCAGACAGCGATGGGCCACCATGACATAACTTGTAAATAATAGTTTTAGTTAGCTCAAGGAAGATTCGCCCTTTCCCCAATAGTAGGTAGGGAAGGTCACAACTATGGAGATGTCCCCCTTGCCCCAAGATTCAAATAGACTGTGTTACGATACCCAGATCTTTACTTCGCTGGTGGACTCTTTAAAGCAGCGGAGCTCTATCCTGAAGTCGGCCGATGAAAGGGATGACGGGAACGTTGGGAATGGTAATGGGTGAATGACTGCTATTCCTTGGCTGGACTCTACTCTCGATCTACGGCCCTTTCACTAGCTGCACGGGTACACTTAAGCACCAGCTAAACGACTTCCTGAACAGCGCCCTTAAGCATCTCTAGCCATTTCCAACTCTTCAAAGTTCCCCCAAAGATCAATCTCTTGTCTCAGATCTCGGAGCAGCCAGTCAGAATCCATATGGATATGAAACCCCCCAGCACGTATGCTGCGGCTAAGGAAAGCTCGTCTCAAAATCTCACTTAAGTATAGATTCGTTTGGACATCTGAGGGAAGAAGAAGAGAGCTTTAACGCCGCGTATACGCCCGTTTGAAAGGAAGTGAAGTAACGCCCATTATAGAGAGATGGAGCTTTAGCTTTAAAGTATTCTCCTAAAGCTCAGCTCAAGTAAGGGATCCTGGGGCGTAAGCCCCGGTGAGTTTAAGCTGTCTAAATGGAAAGCGATAAAAGACCGGAAATGCAACCTGAGGGGTACTTTGTGGAGATTGAGCCTCAAAAGTCTTGCTTCAAAAATAGGTCCGAAAAAGCCACGTTTGGATGCTATGCTAATCAGGGTAATCCCTAGCGAAGGGTCCTAAACTGGCGCTAGAGCCCACGCTTTTGGGCCTGTGTAGTTTGGTTCGCAGCTCTAGCCTAATTGCCGAGGAGAAGTCGGCAGAGATTTCAACGTGGGATCGGTAGTGAAGCCAGTAATTGTCATCGAATGCGCAACCCCAGAGCCAATCCATAGAGCACTTCGGAATTCTCTGATGTATCATCACTAAGCACGTTCCCCGTTCACCAATATTGACCGTCTCAGCGGAAAGGGTAGAGTTCCCCAACGTAACGGCGGCAGAGGTGCCTCCCGGTCAAAGCATAGTTTTTATCCCTTCTGGTAGCCAATCAGAATGAAAGCAGAGCTATCGGTGACATCAGCCTTGGAAACAGGTAACGATGAAGGAGAGGCTAGCTAGAATCGCTTGCATGGGGCAATTCCAATTAACAAAGCTAATACAAAGTAGAAAGATTAGTTAGAGCTATGGGCAGGCCATCTATTCCTGCTTGACTTTCTTCAAGATGCCTTAGATCTCTTCCTCTTACGAGCATCTTCGAACCTCTCCTTTACCTTGTTGGGTCAACCAATTGCATTACTTCTTTCGGAAGCTTATGCTGGATTCTTTCAGAAAAAACATTCTAGTTGTGCTGTACCCTTCTCCGCTCCCCCCGGCTGTGCCGTACCGGTGAACTGAACTCGAGTTCGTTCTATTCGTTATAACAGAATGCTAACCTAACATCGCCCTTGGTGATTGGCCAATTCCAAGGTCTTTCTCAATAGAGCTCTACTCATTAAATAGGGGTGGCGAAACCAAGTCTTTCAGTCCCTCTCAATGGGAAAGAAAATCGGGGTAGACCAGCACTGTTAAAGGCTACTACCCGCCATGTTCCCGCTCGGTTTCAAGCCTACTCTGTAGCGACTGCCCCAGGCCCTTGACCCGACCAACTCACGTAAGTCCAATACTTGAAGTCTACTCTTCCCACTTAATGTCAATTGTCTACGATCAGTATTGATGGACTTCCCCAGTCCTTTACTTTAAGGCTTCGAGCGGATAGGCAATGATAATTGGGAGCCAATAGACGATACGAACTACGGATCCCACCAAAGAAGACTTGAAAGCCTTCTTCCCGAAACACCAATACGTTGCATGCTGCTGCCACTTCTTCAGACCAGCCTTCCTTCCATCCTTACTCTTTTTCTTATTTATAAACCTTCCCTTGCTTCCTTTCGCACCTCGTCATAGCCCTGAAAAGCTCACTCGGAGTTCTAGTTAGAGAATGGGATATGATTCACTACTTGCCTACTGCTCCATGGGAGTCCTTCCTCGGGAGATCGAAGAAGGTATACTATTAGACAAGGATCATTCCTGAAATTCACAAATAAATGAATGGGAACTTTGAAGCAAGTTGATCCTAGAAGACTAACCTCGTAGCTCACTTAGATCAATCAGTTCAAGCATTTACAAACCCACCTTCCTTCTGTGTTCAGGACGGAGACTCTTTCTCAAACTAAGAGGGGACTGCTTCATTGCTATTCTCATTTATGTTGATGATCTGCTAATTGCCGGAAACAACCAGCAAGAGATTGAGAACCTGAAAACCCTCTTGTCCAAAAACAGGAAGATGAAGGATTTAGGTAAACTGAGGTTTGGGTTAGAAGTTGATCACTCTGAATCTGGGATTTTTATATCTCAGAAGAAGCTAGATGTGATTGATGAGTTTGGTTGAAGAAACCTTGGATTGATCAGAACTGATGCAAAGGAGAGTCTCTGTAAGAAGGACCAAAGCGCACAAGCAAGACTGAAATAACCTACTTCTTCTTGCCAGTCATAACAACCAGAACGGGTTAGCCTTCGTTTGCGGCAGGCAAAGTGCAAAGTCAAAAGTCATAATGGTGAATTCGTCTCACTACTATACTAATACTATAAGTGCTTTCCATAGTTCAATAGAGAAAAGAGAGATTCGCATGACCCCAATAATCCAGTATCGTCACAAACAGACAATTGACTTCATTTGATCCCATCCGAACAGAATTAGACAGAGGAGGGTGTACTTTTTCTTACAGATCGGAGGAAACCGCTTCAACATCGAAAAGGAAAGCTGGTGAGCATGAGAATGAGAAGCAGGTATGAAATGAGCATTCCCGATCCTCAGTATAACAGGACGATAAGTAGCGGACGATTGCCAATTCAAGTAGCGCCCTTCCTTACTCTCTTGAGTAAGCAAGTCAACTACCTTTTCAGTTCGTTTAATATCCCCGGAGGTCGGGATTCGTATCTGTCTGTCTGTTCTTTCCGTGTAGTGGTCTAATCCTCTCCAATTTCGTAAGGAAGTATGAAAAGTGGTCCCCTAGCCTTTA